CGAGGACTTAGAGACTCTCCTAAGTCTGTATAGAAAGTATCTTCAGCCCTTTCCACAACCACTAATTCGATTTTCCGTCGGGCTATCCAATCTAATTCAGGACCCGGTAATTAAACACTACATTAGTAGTGGAAGGGAATCAATAAATCTTTATATGAGAGACCTTCCACCACTATAATCTGTCCTTGAATCCTAGAGGCAAGGATTTAGAGCACTTTAGCTTTCGAGAGTCAAACTTCCAGATGTTTAGAACCAAGCAAGCAAGTCTCAAGAGTCCTTTTACTTTGTTTGCTTCTGCTGGGGAAAAATTCAGCGAGTTATATTAGCAAAACGAAATAAGAGATTTCGAGTTTTTTCTTGATCAGGCGACACCCGGATTTGAACTGGGGAAAAAGGATTTGCAGTCCCCCGCCTTACCGCTCGGCCATGCCGCCAAAATGTATGATCTCCTACAAAATAGATGAAAAAAAAAGTCTCCCTTTGTTTGCGTCGGGTGGGGAATTCCTAAACTTCTTTTTTTATTGGACTTGCATCTTGAATCCCGTTTTCTTAAATTTAACCCTTGCCCGAAAAGAAAAAAATCCTTCGTTTTTTGGATTGGATCCATCCCTTCGGTTGTATGTATAGTATCTCAAAACCTAAATATTTACAAATTTTCCCTCTCTTTTTTCTATTGATATTGAAAAATTGAAAAACCAAATGTGGTTTTTCAGTCACAAAAGCCAAAATTTAGGACAAATTGGAACCATTAACTATTAAATGTGACTGTAAATTCATGAACGATTCTTGGATTTGAATCCAAAATTGTCTTTTCTTAATCCTAATGATATAAGACAATCCAAATTGATATATAACTAATCAGTATTGATTCTTTTCCATAAAAAAAATCCTTCCCAATTTCTATTATAACATCAAATAGAAGTATATGTAAACCCCAGAACATAAATTGTTATACAAATATTTAATTGGATATCCTATCTATATATAATGCCTATAGAGAATTATCAGTAAATTGTAAGAGAATTATCAGTAAATTGTAGTGCTTCAATTTTTCATTCAATAGATGGAATAGAAAATGGAAATTTTGATATAGCATAGCACGCGCTGTCCCGAATAGAACTTCAATAAAGGAGGAAACATAGATAGCTATCTACACATGGTTAATAAATACAAACTTTATTACTCTATTACGCCCTTCGATCGTATTCTACTAAAAAAAGGTAAAAGTATCTCTCTTTTATGCGAATCATTTGTTGAACAATAGAATTCATGAAAAAGTTAAGTGCTCAAAAAAGATCAACTCTATATTTTTGATGATTATAATGTCTTTATATCATCGAATAGATTAAATACCGAATCCATTTATTTTTCTGGTACCCAATCGGATTAGAATATGTAATATCATAATAATGGTAGAAATGGAATCACTTTTTTTTTGATATTCTATCCAAAACTCCATAAGTCTAAGTGACATTTATTAATTCCTTTCGATTTTGTATCTGTTACAAATTCCAATTTGAATATAAAATTGTCTTTATTCCTCCGTTCATATGCATTTCATACATTCCATATATGGGGTGGGTCAAATTTCATGTGATTCAGTAAACAAAATAGAAATTCCATCATTGCTAAATCAATCCATATGATTTGATGAAGAATGGGTCAATAATGGAATTTTTTCGAGAAAAGGGAAATTCAAAATGCTCGGGGATGGAAATGAGGGAATGTCTACAGTACCTGGTTTTAATCAGATACAATTTGAAGGATTTTGTAGATTCATTGATCAGGGCTTAACAGAAGAACTTTATAAGTTTCCAAAAATTGAAGATACAGATCAAGAAATTGAATTTCAATTATTTGTGGAAACATATCAATTGGTAGAACCTTTGATAAAAGAAAGAGATGCTGTATATGAATCACTCACATATGCTTCTGAATTATATGTATCCGCGGGATTAATTTGGAAAACCAGTAGGGATATGCAAGAACAAACTCTTTTTATTGGAAACATTCCTTTAATGAATTCCCTGGGAACTTCTATAGTAAATGGAATATACAGAATTGTGATCAATCAAATATTGCAAAGTCCCGGTATCTATTACCGGTCAGAATTGGACCATAACGGAATTTCGGTCTATACCGGGACCATAATATCAGATTGGGGAGGAAGATTAGAATTAGAGATTGATCGAAAAGCAAGGATATGGGCTCGTGTGAGTAGGAAACAGAAAATATCTATTCTAGTTCTATCATCAGCTATGGGTTTGAATCTAAGAGAAATTTTAGAGAATGTTTGCTATCCTGAAATTTTCTTGTCTTTCCTGAATGATAAAGAGAAAAAAAAAATTGGGTCAAAAGAAAATGCCATTTTGGAGTTTTATCAACAATTTGCTTGTGTAGGCGGAGATCCGGTATTTTCTGAATCCTTATGTAAGGAATTACAAAAGAAATTCTTTCAACAAAGATGTGAATTAGGAAGGATTGGTCGACGAAATATGAA